TCTGCTATCCCAGGTCAAAATGCCAATCCAATTGAGCAAGCGGCCCCACAGCATACACCTTTCCCCCTCCTTCAAGAACAGGGCGAGCGGGGAGATCTTCTCAGGTCTCTTCATAGGCTCGTAGCCTTTCAATTAAAACATTATTGCGAGAGAGGCCGTCCAAGGTGGAGAATCTCCCCATCCACTGAGTTGTATGATGAGTCCGCCTATCGAATTATGAGCTATGATATGGGTCCGAAGATACAAACGATGAGATTCCAGACTGGATTACTCGAATACGTTCAGATCCAGCAAGCGGAGGCTAGAACGGAGCGAGCAAGAGAGCAAGCGGAGGCTCGAAAGCCGGAGCGCGCAAGAGAGCAAGCGTAGGCGAGAAAGAGCAAGCAAGCTCCGGGGAGAAAGGACCGTAGGCTTGCTATATGGCAAGCGTAGGCTACGGCGAGAAAGAGCAAGCAAGCAATGCGGACTCTATACGAGCGAACGAGAAAAGGGAAAGCGCGCTAGCGACAAAAGCGCGTAGGATTGAGAGCATGCGAGAAAACGTAGTATGAGCGCAGACGCTCTCGAGAAAACGGAGAGCGCAGACGCGAGAAAAGCGCGGAGGCTTGAGAGCCTGCGAGAAAAGGTAGTATGCGCGCACTTCAGAAGTTCAAAAGACCCTTCCTGAGCGCGCGGCGTTTATAAGAGCGCAGACGCGAACGAAGCGGACTCTATACGCGCGCACTAGCGCGCTCCGGCTTGAGAGCCAGCGAGAAAACGGAGCGCGCACTAGCGCGCTCCGGCTTTCGAGCCTCCGCTTGCTGGGGAGAAAGGACCCGAAGCGCGCCAAAGAGCAAGCGGAGGCTCGAAAGAGCGCGCTAGTGCGCGCGTATAGAGTCCGCATTGCTTGCTGCTCTCCTTCGGACCCTACGCTTGCTCTTTGGCGCGCTTCGGGTCCTTTCGGACCTCTGCTTGCTCTCTTGCTCGCTCCGGTCTAGCCTCCGCTTGCTGCTCCGGCTTTCGAGCTCAAGCCTACGCTTGCCAGAGAGCAAGCCTACGGTCCTTCCGGACCGGAGCTTGCTGGGGAGGAAGGACTTAGACCCGGAGCGAGCAAGCAAGCGTAGGTCCGAAAGGAGCCTCCGCGCGCGGATTCTTGTTTTCTACCTTTGCTAGCGCGCGTAGGGTCGTTCCGGACCTTCACTTGCTCCCCTCCGCTTGCTGCTCCGGCTTTCGAGCCCTAGCTTGCTCTCTGGCTCGCTTCGCTTCCAGCGCCTCCGCTTGCTGGCAACACAACTCCTAGCGCGCTCCGGGTCGTCGTTCCTCCTCCCCTACGCTTGCTGGGGAGCAAGCTACGGGTAGACCCTACGCGCGCTAGCGTACTTGTTGTTTTCTCTCTCAGACGCGCGCTCCGGCTTTCTATCGAAAGCCTACGCTTGCTTTCTCGCTAGCGCGCTTGTAGTTTTCTCGCTAGCGCGCTTGTATAGAGTCCGCTTTGCTAGCTAGCGCGCTTTCCGTTTTCGAGCTTGCTTCTTACCTTACGACTTCACTCTAGTGATAGACTTTTTCGCAATGGTTTAAGTGATTCTTCGTCGCTTGCCAACCAATGGGTACTAGCGTCTCAACGCCTAGCCGGTCTTCTATGACTACTAGTTCTTGAACCATGGGATACTTCCCAAACGGCTGAAAACCGCTTTAAATAAACGTTAGCCCTTTTTTAGAGGAATTGGCATCTTTCCCGGGGTCTGACTCAACCGTAATCCTTGCTTTCCCAAACGTCAGCTAACCAAATGGGGCTGACTTCTGATATAGATATTTCTATTATAAAAACATTGATTCTAGCTTTTTCCAAAAGGGAAGGGTGTAGTTCCCGAGTTAAGGGCTGAGGGTGGGGAATGTTCCCATAATCCGACTTTCTTTTGTCTGCCTTCCTTCTTGCCTTGGTGCTTTGCTTTGCCCCTTGCCGAAAGGCTTTTGTGAACTGCTTTCTACTTTGCAAGACTAGCCACTATTATAGAAAGGAAAAACCTGACGCCTAGGTTCTTCTTGTTGGTTGGGCTATTGCCCTATCCTTTCACCCTAATCCGATAAGTCAGCGCCTAAGACTGTCAGCCTATCATCTCAATCAGGCAAGAAGCCTTTTCCTTTCCTGTCATCGAGTAAAGCAAGCCTGATAGCGGTCGCATTAAATGTTGGGTAAATGGACTTTTGCTTGAGAATGTAACCCCGTCCACCGCATCTCAAGTCCTTCTTTCTCTTTTAGGATTTCAATCAATCTCCTCCCGCTTCCAGTGCTGATTTGAATTTCTTAGTTGAAGGAATGAGAATCGGCCTAAGGGAATATGAAATCCTGGGCTTCCTTATGTCTCACCATTGGCTTCATTGGGACCATTTTCTAAGTATAGGAAGCGGAGAGGTAGCTAGTAGGTTTTTCTAAGTCCCTCCGTCGTCCAGTCCTTGAGTTCTTTCTTTGGAAGTAGTGAATGTGGTAAGAGGTGTATAACCATTACCCTATCCTTTAGTCATGGAAGGGCTATTTCCCCTACCTTTCTTTCTAGGCGCAGGATTTCATTCCCCTAGTGCTTTGTCCCCCTTGTCTCCTTCTGAGGGGTGAAAGCGAGGTTGAATGCTCTAAGCTGAGTGGTTGGGTAAGGGCTGACTTCAAAAAAGTACTTCTGTATCTTTCTTAGTGGTCGACTAGGATTTGAAGTGTCACGGGCAACATCGGTTGTCATATATGACAATCCCGGAGGCCAAACAGAACCCGGTGATGACCCGTCTTCCGATGAGCAAGCTAGAGCGAGAAAGAGCAAGCGGAGGCGAGAAAGAGCAAGCTCCGGGGAGCAAGCGTAGGCGAGAATCTCAAGCCGGAGCAGCAAGCGGAGGCTTTCAGCACCTCCGCGCGCTAGCAACAAAACAAGAATCCGACGCGAACGAAGCGGACTCTATACGCGCGCACTAGCGCGCGGAGGCTTGAGAGCCAGCAAGCGGAGGTCCGAAAGGACCCGAAGCGCGCCAAAGAGCAAGCGGAGGCTCGAAAGCCGGAGCGCGCTAGTGCGCGCGTATAGAGTCCGCATTGCTTGCTGCTCTCCTTCGGACCCTACGCTTGCTCTTTGGCGCGCTTCGCTTCCAGCGCCTACGCTTGCTGGCTCTCACGCCTACGCGCGCGTCTCGTTTTGTTGCTAGCAAGCGTAGGCTTGAAAGCCGGAGCTTGCTGGCTCTCACGCCTCCGCGCGCTAGTGCGCGCTCCGTTTTCTCGCAGGCTCTCAAGCCTCCGCGCTTTTCTCGCTAGTGCGCTCTCCGTTTTCTCGAGAGCGTCTGCGCTCATACTACGTTTTCTCGAGAGCGTCTGCGCTCTCCGTTTTCTCGTTCGCTAGCGCGCTTTCCGTTTTCGAGCTTGTTAGGAGTAGAAGCTAGTCTTTGTAGAGGAAGAATGGAATCAATACGAGATGAAAACAAATATCATATATAATCACAGAAAACTCATATCCGATATGCCGATCGGAGTTCCGCTGTTCACTAGAAACCCTCTCTCTTCACTATTGCGGGCAGTGTTAATCAATGGCTCTCTCTTCACGAACGGGCTGTAGCGCACTATGATAAGAAATGTGAAATTCTCAATCTTCTTCAATCTCTCCACCCACAGCTTCAATTATAAAACTCGCGCCAGGAACGCGAATTACTTGTCAATATTGTTGGACGTGGAGAGTATGATTTAGAAAGTCTGCGACGTATCATAACAAATTTCAGATCTTTAGGGAGCGAGAAAACGTAGAGCGCGCTAGCGCGCTCCGGCTTTCGAGCCTACGCTTGCTCCGGCTAGACCTACGCGAGCAAGAAAGCAAGCGGAGGCTAGACCTACGCGAGCAAGAAAGCAAGCGGAGGCGCTGGAAGCGTAGGCTTGCTATATGCAAGCTCCGGGGAGCAAGCGAAGGTCCGGAGAGGAACGACCGACCCGCAGCGAGCCAAAGAGCAAGCGAAGGTCCGGAGAGGAACGACCGACCCGCAGCGAGCCAAAGAGCAAGCGAAGGGGAGACCCTACACGCGCTAGCAAAGGTAGAAAACAAGAATCCGCGCGCGTAGGCTTTCAGCACCTCCGCTTGCTTGCTCTCAATCCGTAGCAGCAAGCTACTACGGGGAGAAAGGACCCGAAGCGCGCCAAAGAGCAAGCGGAGGGTCCGAAGGAGAAAGCGCGTCTGCGCTCTACGTTTGATCGAGAGCTAGCGCGCTTGTAGTTTTCTCGCTACGCGCGCTAGCTAGCTTGTAGTTTTCGAGCTGGTTCAAAATAGAAAGAGCTCTCTTGTCCAACGGGTATTCCCCGGATTCTCTTTTAGCCATTCGAGGACTCCAGGATTAGCTAGGAATTCCGGATCAAAGAAAGAAGGTTTCAGTCTCATTCAAGCAACTATCTTTTTTGAAGCAGATAGCTCATAGAGCTTATTCTATAGATACTGATAAAGCCAACTCATGTTTCCACTCTATTTTCATTACGAAGATGTATCACGTCAGGATCTGTTGCTCAAACCGAATCACGCCAACGTTATGGAAGTTCCTGGATCGTGTGAAATAAGAATAGTAGCAAAGGCATCCTCCCCCTATGATTTCATAATCAAAAATGGAAAATTGGCTATGGAGATTCTGCGCGGTCAGAAATTCATACGGACAGAAAGGGGTTCGACAGGAAAGTCGTTTCGATCCAATCCATTCTTGGAGTCAAATAAAGACAAAAGAGTTGTCAGTGACCTAGCACGACAAAGCACTCTCCGAGGGCATGGAATGTCTCATTTTTTGGTCAGAATCTCGACAGTAATGTCTCTGTTAGATTCTCGGGTCGAAATACGGGAAAACTCCATTCAATTCTCGATGGAAACGGAGTTTTGCGAATTCTCCCCGGAACTGGAAGATCATTTCGAGATCTTCGAACATATTCGAAGGTTCAATGTGACTATTGTCACTTCGGCCAACACACAAGATGAGACTTTACCACTGTGGAGCGGCTTTTTGCAAAAAGATGAGGGGGAAACTCAGTAAGATGTCGGAGAAGCGAAATATACGAGATCACAAACGTAGATTGCTCGCGTCTAAATATGAATTGAGACGAAAGCTTTATAAAGCCTTTTGTAAAGATCCCGATCTTCCTAGTGATATGCGGGACAAACATCGTTATAAGTTGTCCAAGTTGCCAAGAAATAGTTCCTTTGCACGAGTAAGAAACCGATGTATTTCCACGGGTCGCCCTCGTTCCGTATATGAGTTCTTTCGAATTTCTCGTATCCTTTTTCGTGGATTAGCATCTCGAGGTCCTCTAATGGGCATCAAGAAATCGTCTTGGTAGCAATCACCAAACCACAAGGGTTAGCTCTGCTGCTGGTCCACAAGCAAGGTAAGTAGGTCCATTCCCGGTCCCGGCCGGCTCCGGACCGAAAAGACCTAACGGACTAATCCCAACTCTCGGATCGGAGATGCTAACGGGGCGGGAATCGAAGTAGGGGACCTCTCTACCGCCTGTGTCTATCTCCTGTCAAGTATGCTCCCCACACATAGACTACGTACAGGGTAGCACTTTTGGAAAGATAGAATATCACCGCGTGAACATATAAGAACATAAATAAACTCCCGAGGGATCGACCACTATTTAGAATAGTGGTTGGCGGAGAACTGTTGTTCATTGGAGCGCCGGAGCAAGCGGAGGCGAGAAAGAGCAAGCGAGAAAGCGAGAAAACTACAAGTACGCTAGCGCGCGTAGGGTCGTTCCTCCCCAGCAAGCGGAGGGTCGAAAGAGCGCGCTAGCAACAAAACAACAAGACGCGCGCGTAGGGTCCTTTATCTCCTCCCCTCCGCTTGCTTGCTGCTCCGGCTAGACCTACGCGAGCAAGAGAGCAAGCAGAGGGTCCGAAGGAGAGCGAGCAAGAGAGCAAGCAGAGGGTCCGAAGGAGAGCAGCAAGCTCCGGTCCGAAAGGACCCGAAGCGCGCCAAAAGAGCAAGCTCCGGCGAGAAAGCCTACGCAGCAAGCGGAGGGGAGGAAGGACCGTAGGCTTGCTCTCGAGCAAGCTCCGGCTCTAATAGAATAGAAAGCCTCCGCTTGCTGGCTCGCTCCGGGTCTAACTAACCTCCCCTTCGCTTGCGGACCTGAGGAAACCCCGTCTTTTTAGGCATCAAACTATTTTAGGGAAGGGCGCAAATAATCCATTTTATGAAACCCCGGTAAAAAGACCAACGATGTTATTGACTGTCGAGCCTTTCAAAAGCCTATTTTTGATTAGTTTCTCCGGCTTGAGAGCCCCCGCTTGCTCTCTGGCTCGCTCCGGGTCGTTCCGGACCTCCACTTGCTTTCTCGCTAGCTAGCTTTCCGTTTTCGAGCTTGTTCCCATCATTGATGGTTGAGTGTGGGACTGAGCCTTCCGAATGATAAAGACAAAAAAGTGCAACGTTTCGTTGGAAAAACCAACGCAAATATCATATTGACTTTCTCTCGCCCTACTTCTAAAGATAGATAGAAAAGGTTTGAGAGAATTTTCATTCTCTCTCCTTTCTAAAGCTGCGCAAGGCGGCCCCCCCAGAACAAAGCCACCCCTCTTTTCTTTCTCCCCCCCTTTAATGAAAGACCCTTGCCCCGCTTCCTATTCATTTGTGGGTCGGGACCCGAGGGCCCTTTTTTTCTCAAGAGGTGATTTCGAGAATCAACCAACCGAGAAATCCGTAGGGGTCGCAGTCCCGCTTGGTGGACGAAATCTTCTCTCCTTTTTGAATTCTTTCTCCCACACACCTTTGCCCCTCTTTCACCGAAGAGGAAAGATGAATCTTCCAAGCGGACAGAGACCTCAATTTCCATTAGATTCATTTCGTTGCTTGCTTTGTTGCAGCAAGATGATCAGTCCGAGAGTGCTGGAGAAAAGAGAAAGCGGTAAAAACCTCTCTGATTCGGTCACCGAGCAGTCGGACGACTCTTCAGTAACCCAGGATGAGCCCTTCGACGCTTCTTTCGCTGTATACCCCCTCCATCCTTCGGGGGTGGAAGAAAGGGTACTATATCTGATGGTCTGATCGGGGTATTCGCGATCTAGGGGCTGGAAGCGGGGAGCAAGCGAACTCTATCGAGCCTACGCGCGCTAGCAACAAAACAAGAATCCGCGCGCGTAGGCTTTCAGCACCTACGCTTGCTGGCTCGCTGCGGGTCGGTCGTTCCTCTCCGGACCTACGCTTGCTCTCTTGCTCGCTCCGGGTCGTTCCGGACCTTCGCTTGCTCCCCTACGCAACAAAACAAGACGACGCGCGCGTAGGCTCGATAGAGTTCGCTTGCTAGGCTCGAAAACTACAATAACGCAAGCTCCGGTCCGAAAGGACCCGCAGCGCGCCAAAGAGCAAGCTCCGGGGCTGTAAGCGAATTGAGCGCGCGTCTGCGCTTTCTCCGTTTTCTCGCTTGCTCTCAAACTACAATAACGCTAGCTTTCCGTTTTCTCGCTGGGTACTATATATAAAATATAGAATGGTTTCTATGTTGTAGGGCCCCAGAACGCTAAAAAGGTGGGGGAACAAGAGTTGTCACGATAGGAAAGAGAAATGACTATAAGGAACCAACGATTCTCTCTTCTTAAACAACCTATATCCTCCACACTTAATCAGCATTTGATAGATTATCCAACCCCGAGCAATCTTAGTTATTGGTGGGGGTTCGGTTCCGCCGCTGGTCTTTGTTTAGTCATTCAGATAGTAACTGGTGTTTTTTTAGCTATGCATTACACACCTCATGTGGATCTAGCTTTCAACAGCGTAGAACACGTTATGAGAGATGTTGAAGGAGGCTGGTTGCTCCGTTATATGCATGCTAATGGGGCAAGTATGTTTCTCATTGTGGTTCACCTTCATATTTTTCGTGGTCTATATCATGCGAGTTATAGCAGTCCTAGGGAATTTGTTCGGTGTCTCGGAGTTGTAATCTTCTTATTAATGATTGTGACAGCTTTTACAGGATACGTACTACCTTGGGGTCAGATGAGCTTTTGGGGAGCTACAGTAATTACAAGCTTAGCTAGCGCCATACCTGTAGTAGGAGATACCATAGTGACTTGGCTTTGGGGTGGTTTCTCCGTGGACAATGCCACCTTAAATCGTTTTTTTAGTCTTCATCATTTACTCCCCTTTCTTTTAGTAGGCGCCAGTCTTCTTCATCTGGCCGCATTGCATCAATATGGATCAAATAATCCATTGGGTGTACATTCAGAGATGGATAAAATAGCTTTTTACCCTTATTTTTATGTAAAGGATCTAGTAGGTTGGGTAGCTTTTGCTATCTTTTTTTCCATTTGGATTTTTTATGCTCCTAATGTTTTGGGCCATCCCGACAATTATATACCTGCTAATCCGATGTCAACCCCGCCTCATATTGTGCCGGAATGGTATTTCCTACCGATCTATGCCATTCTTCGTAGTATACCTGACAAAGCGGGAGGTGTAGCCGCAATAGCACCAGTTTTTATATGTCTGTTGGCTTTACCTTTTTTTAAAAGTATGTATGTGCGTAGTTCAAGTTTTCGCCCCATTCACCAAGGAATATTTTGGTTGCTTTTGGCGGATTGCTTACTACTAGGTTGGATCGGATGTCAACCTGTGGAGGCACCATTTGTTACTATTGGACAAATTTCTCCTTTCGTTTTTTTCTTGTTCTTTGCCATAACGCCCATTCTGGGACGATTTGGAAAAGGAATTCCACATTATTACACGGATGAGACTGATCACACCTGACGGTTGTGTGCAGAGGTGTGCGAAGAAGGGAAATAGAATTACCTGCCTTCACCACTCCTGCATTCGCTTTGGGTTGGTCAAGCCCAATGGCGAATACCAAGAAGCTTGTGCCGGTGTGACCACCGAACAACCAGGGACCGTTACGTTAGGTATGGATACCCTCTCGGGTAGAGCCCACCTTAACCGGTTCTGTTGTCGCAAAGCAACAATCAGATCGAACTCATCGGGAGGTAGCAAGCGGAGGGGAGACCCGGAGCGAGCAAGAAAGCAAGCGTAGGCGAGAATCGAAAGCCGGAGCAGCAAGTGGAGGGGAGGTCCGGAACGACCGACCCTACGCGCGCCAGAGAGCAAGCGAAGGTCCGAAAGGGGACCCGAAGCGCGCCAAAGAGCAAGCGTAGGGTCCGAAGGAGAGCAGCAAGCGGAGGTCCGAAAGGACCCGGAGCGAGCAAGCGAGCAAGCTCCGGCTCTAATAGAAAGCCGTAGCAGCAAGCGAACTCTTCGAGCCTACGCGCGCTAGCAAGAAAAGAATCGGCGCGCTCCGGCTTTCTATCTCAAGCCTACGCTTGCCAGAGAGCAAGCCTACGGTCCTTCCTCCCCGGAGCTTGCTCTTTGGCGCGCTTCGCTTCCAGCGCCTACGCTTGCTGGCTCGAAAGCCGGAGCAGCAAGCAATGCGGACTCTATACGCGCGCACTAGCGCGCTCCGGCTTTCGAGCCTCCGCTTGCTCTCTTGCTCGCGTAGGGTCGTTCCGGACCTCCGCTTGCTCTCTTGCTCGCTCCGGGTCGTTCCTCCCCAGCAAGCTCCGGTCCGAAAGGACCCGAAGCGCGCCAAAGAGCAAGCTCCGGTCCGAAAGGACCCGAAGCGCGCCAAAGAGCAAGCTCCGGTCCGAAAGGACCCGAAGCGCGCCAAAGAGCAAGCTCCGGTCCGAAAGGACCCGAAGCGCGCCAAAGAGCAAGCTCCGGTCCGAAAGGACCCGAAGCGCGCCAAAGAGCAAGCTCCGGTCCGAAAGGACCCGAAGCGCGCCAAAGAGCAAGCTCCGGTCCGAAAGGACCCGAAGCGCGCCAAAGAGCAAGCTCCGGTCCGAAAGGACCCGAAGCGCGCCAAAGAGCAAGCTCCGGTCCGAAAGGACCCGAAGCGCGCCAAAGAGCAAGCTCCGGTCCGAAAGGACCCGAAGCGCGCCAAAGAGCAAGCGGAGGCTCGAAAGAGCGCGCTAGTGCGCGCTCCGTTTTCTCGCTGGCTCTCAAGCCTCCGCGCGCTAGTGCGCGCTCCGTTTTCTCGTTCGCGTCTGCGCTCTTATAAACGCCGCGCGCTCAGGAAGGGTCTTTTGAACTTCTTAAGTGCGCTCATACTACCTTTTCTCGAGAGCGTCTGCGCTCATACTACCTTTTCTCGTTCGCTAACGCGCTTTCCGTTTTCGAGCTTGTTTCAGTCTCCTGCAGAGGAGATCAATCACGATCCCCCTCCAGTAGGGATTCAAAGGTAGACCGCGACCCAACCATAACTCTAATGGTAGGGCGGACCTAGTGTACATAGCTAGGAGTCTCTCCACCCGAAGAGACCTAGTATGGTCGAGTTTACTAAGGGTCAACTATCCAACCCCAGCAACCCGGCAAAAGGTTGAAAACCTAGCCATAGGGTACTGAAGCTGTACAGCCATAGTACCGTAGGGATGGTGACTGTTCAACAGAGCCTTGACTGAGATCGGAGAAATATCCTTTCTCAAGTCTCGGACTCGGAACCGTTTAGCAAACTAAGCAGAGCCGCGATGAGAGATGAGTTCTTTCTTCTCACTTTGAGTCACTCCTAATCTATCTAACGCACCCTTAACCATTCCTCTGGCTTACTACTGGTCTGATATCTGTTCTCATGGGTCTTATCACATGCGTTTCCCTATTCTTTCGGCGGGGAAACAGGTCCTTAGTTTTTCGTCTTCGTCGAGACATTTTTCATTTTTGCTTTTGTCGGTGGTACAAGAAAGAATCAAAAGTCGTTTCGTTTAGTACGAGATCGCTTCACACCAGGGTAGACCTGTTCTGCACAATACCACACTAAAATATGGTGTGATAGCGCAGGGCGATCACACCATATTAGTGAACAATTCGGACACCAATCATTTACGAGTGAGTAAACCACCAAGAATTGACAAGCGGATGAGTTTTCTAGTTAGCTATCTTGATATAGCAACGATAGGGAAAAGATACTATAGGATAGGGCTGAACTTTCAAATCCGGGGGCTTTGTTCCCGAGAGTCCCCTCCCCCTCTCCGTCCCTTATTCGTCCTTTGAAAGCCCCAGAACATTCGCATAGAGGAGTCTCTTTATCACGCATGCTTCTCCACTGATGATAAAATGACCTTCTATTCTCTTCTAGGAATTCCTACCCCTACCATTTGAGAGGGGAAAGATGTCAAGGAGAAGGAGCAAGCAAAGCGGACTCTATACAAGCGCGCTAGCAAAGCGGACTCTATACAAGCGCGCTTTCCGTTTTCTCGCTCCATCGATCTCGTTTTTAATTGTTTGCGATCCATGGATCAGAAAATACCTAATAAGAGCGATTCCGTGGGCCTACTTTCCTTTCCGAGTAATTGACAGTCACAAGACTTGGAAACGACCAAAAGAAGAAAGGGGAAATGGAATTCCTATTCGTCCATCAATAAGAGGAAGGTGAGGCTATCGGTCCACTAAGCATATGGAATATCATCCCAAGCCAGCAACTGAGAAAAGAGCAGATCTTGGTGCTACTGTCGCAAACCCATAACATTGAAAGCTGGGTGGCGGTGATAAAGAGGGGTCATGCATTTAAAGAATTCCTCATGGGTCTCGCAGCTCTACCACCGATGGAATATGACCAAAAACCACTGGGAATTGAACTTCAAAGGTGGGTTCCCATAAGGGATATTTAATGCCAAACATTTTTTGTTATCTCTGCAAGCCCTACTGCCGCGCTGCAACAGAATTGAGTTGAAAGCTAACCGTCCCAGCAAGCGGAGGCTAGACCTACGCGAGCAAGAGAGCAAGCGAGAAAACGTAGAGCGCGCTAGCGCGCTCCGGCTTTCGAGCCTACGCTTGCTCCGGCTAGACCTACGCGAGCAAGAGAGCAAGCGGAGGCTCGAAAGCCGGAGCGCGCTAGCTAGCGAGAAAACTACAAGCGCGCTAGCGCGCTCCGGCTTGAGAGCCAGCAAGCGAGAAAACGTAGAGCGCGCTAGCGAACGAGAAAACTACGCGCGCACTAGCGCGCGGAGGCTTTCGAGCCGGAGCTTGCTGCGTAGGCTTTCTCGCCTAGCAAGCGGAGGCTGCTCGAAAGCCGGAGCGCGCTAGCGCGCTTTCTCCGCTTTCTCGCTGGCTCGCTCCGGGTCTAACCTCCCCGGACTCCCCTTCGCTTGCTTTCTCGCTTTCCGTTTTCTCGCTAGCTAGCGCGCTTGTAGTTTTCTCGCTTACCTTGCTTTGTTTGGCATGCCAGAAGCATTTCGTTGTGGTTCTCATTGATTGAGTAGATCCCGAGACAAAGCAAAGGAAGTCAGGTTAGTAAGGACTTCCATAAGCCAACTTATCCCCGGGGTCACGAAGATCTAAGTAAGGAGGGAGTTCTAGTGACTAGTTTGAAGTGGCGAATGCTCTTTCTTCCTATCTGGGAATCATAGCCTAGTCGTTTTCTCGCTTGATCCGAAAGTGACGATGCAACAAAGGATATTCGGTGTGAGTTGGTGTTCAGCATGGAGGTACCGCTTCACTAGGGCTCTGCGCACCTTCCTTAAGTTCTTGACCCGTGATTGGCTAACCGTGAC